AATCAAAGAGGATCTTTATCCGTATCATCTTTCGGAAAAAAAAAAGAATTTGTACAAAACCAAAGAGGGAGAATATGTCTTCGGATTTGAAAAATTTCTTGTAACCACTCTTTTTGACTATAAACGAAGAAGTCGTCCATTGCGATATATAAAAAATGATCGATTTGAAAATTTTATAAGAAATGAAATTTCACAATTTTTTTTTGATACGTGTCAAAGTGATGGAAAAGAAAGAATATCTTTTACGTATCCACCAAATTTGTCGACTTTTCTTCAAATGATCGAAACAAAAATAGCTCTTTTAGCAAGAGCAAAAATTTGCTATGATGAATTGTCTAATTATTGGAGCTCCACTAATGAAAAAAAAAGAAAAAAACTAAGCAATGAATTTTTAAATAGGGCAAAAATTCTAGATAAGGAATTTTTTCCTTTGGATTTATTTGAAAATCGAATTCGATTGTGTAATGATGAGACCCAAACAAAATACTTAACTAAAATAGATGATCCTTTCTTGAACGGATGGTCTCGTGGACGAATAAAAAAAACTTTTTTAACCTCAATAAAAAATGAAACTTACATAAAAAATTACATTTTGATAAATAAAATTCATGGTACCCTTCTTTATATTAATAGTAATATTAATAGTAATTATCCAGAATTTGAAGAAAAAGCAGATACATTTGATAATAAATCCTTATTAACTGAAATTTGTTTTTTTTTTTTTAAGTTAATCGGCAAATTTTCGAGAAAATCAGTATCAAGCTTGAATTTTAAAGTACTTTATTTATTTCGAGAATATCCACAAATAAATAAAAAGTATTCCGAAAAAAAAAAAATACATTTTTTTTTCGATGCGATTATAACTGATCTAAAGGATAAAACAACTGTAAATAGAAACAAAAAATGTTTTGGACTAAATGAAATTAGTAAAAAAGTTCCTCGCTGGTCATACAAATTAATCGACGAATTGGAACAGCTGGAGGGAAAGGTAGAGAATTATCAGATTCGTTCTAGAAAAGCCAAACGTGTAGTGATTTTTACTAAAAATAAAACATCAAAAAATGACGATACTTATAGCCATACTAAGAATACTGATAAGACTGATAAAAAGGGGGAATTGGCTTTAATACGTTATTCACAACAACCGGATTTTCGGCGAGACATAATAAAAGGATCCATACGCGCTCAAAGACGTAAAATAGTTACTTGGAAACTCTTTCAAGGAAGTGTACATTCCCCCCTTTTTTTGGATAAAATGGAGAAACCCCTGTTTGTTTCTTTAGATATTTTCGAATCAATAAAAATATTTTTTATGTTTAAAAACTGGATGCGAAAAAAGACAGAATTTAAACTTCCGTATTCTCCAACAGAGGAAAAGACAAAAGAAAGTGAAAAAGGGGAGGAGAGAGAAAAAAAAAAAAACGAAAAAGAGGAAAAAAGGCGTATAGAAATAGGAGAAGCCTGGGATAGCATTATATTTGCTCAAGTAATAAGAGGTTTCTTATTAATAACCCAATCGATTCTTAGAAAATATATTCTATTACCTTCATTGATAATAACTAAAAATATCATTCGTATACTATTATTTCAATTTCCAGAATGGTCAGAAGATTTTCGGGATTGGAATAGAGAAATGTATATTAAATGCACCTATAATGGCGTTCAATTATCCGAAAAAGAATTTCCAAAGAAATGGCTAACAGATGGTATTCAGGTAAAGATATTATTTCCTTTTCGTCTTAAACCTTGGCACAGATCTAAGATACGATCTACTGAAAAAGAAAAAGATCCGACGAAAAAAAAAAAACCGAAAAAAGATAACTTTTGCTTTTTAACAATTTTTGGGGGGGAGGTCGAATTGCCCTTTTCTGACGATCGCCAAAATAGACTTTCATTTTTTTTTTATCCCGTTTTTAAAGAACTCAAAAAAAAAACGAAAAAATTAAAAAATAATTTTTTTATAGTTCTAAAAGTTTTAAATGAAAGAACAAAATTGTTTCTAAATATAGCAAAAGAAACAGCAAAATGGATCCTCAAAAGTATTAACAAAAGTATTCGCAACAGTATTCTATTTTTAAACGAAAAAATAAAACTACTCAAAAATTCTTTTTTTCTATTTGTATTCAAAAAAAGATATCAATTGATTAAAAACAAAAATGATTCAACAATCAGTAAGAATAATCCACTGATTGTTGAATCATCCATCCCAATTCAATCTATTAATTTGACAAATTGTTCATTGACTGAAAAAAAAATAAAAGATATGAATGCTAAAACAAAGATAATCATAAAACAAATCGAAAAAATGACAAAAGAAAATAAACGAAGGTTTCTAATTTTAGAGAGAAATCTTAATCCGAACAAAACTACTTATGTTGCTAAAAGATTAGAATTGAAAAAAAATATTTTACAGATAGTACAAAGAAGAAATGCTCAATTAACCCGTAAATCGCATTCTTTTTTTCAATTTTTTGTAGAAAGGGTATACATAGATATGTTTCTATGGATCATTTGTATTCCTAATATCAATGTACAACTTTTTCTTGACTCAACAAAAAAAATTATAAATAAATCCATTTCCAATAATGAAGCAAATAGAGAAAGTACTGATAAAACAAATCAAAATTTAATTCACTTTATTTCCATTATATACAAATCTTATAGTAATAATAATACTAGGAATACTAATTCACAGAATTCTTGTGATTTAGCCTCTTTGTCACAAGCATATGTATTTTATAATTTATCAAAAACCAAAATTATTAACTTATATAAGTATAGGGTAAGATACGTTTTTGAATATCATGAAAGATCTTTTTTTATTAAGAATGAAATACAGGATTATTTTTTTGGAGTACAGGGAATATTTCATTCCAAATTAAGACATAAGAATCCCCCGAATTCCGCAACGAATCAATGGACAAATTGGTTAAAGGGTCATTATCAATATGATTTCTCTCCTAGCAAATGGTCGAAGCTAGTATCACAAAAATGGAAAAATAGAATGACTGAACATCGTGTGGCTCAAAATAAAGATTTAACCAAATGGGATTCCTATGAAAAAACCGGATTAATTCTTTACAAAAAACAACAACAAGTAAGCTCATTAACAAAAAAAAAAAAAATTAAAAAACAATATCAATATGATCTTCTATCATATAAATCTATTAATTATGCAGATAAGAAGGACTCATATATTTATGGATATAGATCACCATTCCAAGCAAGTGAAAATAAGAAACAAACGATTTATTATAATTACAAGACTAGTAAAAAAAAATTATTTGATATAACAAGTGATATCTCTATAAAGAATTATATAACAGAAGATGCTATTATAGAGATGGAAAAAAATATCGATAGAAAGTATTTTGATTGGATAGAAATGAATGTACAAAAACTAAATCGTTTCAGATCGAATCTGGAATTTTGGTTCTTTTCGAAATTTGTGATATTTTATAATACATATATGAATAACCCGTGGATCATACCAATCAAATTAATTTTTTTCCAGTTTAATTTTAATCCGAATGGTAGTGAAAAGAAAAACATTAGTGGAAGGAAAAAAAGAGTAGGTATTTTTAGACCATCAAAAAAAAAAAAATCTCTGGATTTGGGGTTAGAAACTCAAAATCGAGAAAAAGCAGAGTACGTGGGTCGCATAGATATTAAATCAACTCCTTCAAAAGAAGATAAAAATATTGAAGAAGATTATGTAGGGTCAGACGATAAAAGGAATAAGGATATAAACACAAAGAGATACAAGAACAAGATAGAGGCAGAACTTAATTTCTTACTAAGAAAGTATTTTGGTTTTCATTTGAAGTGTAAAGGTTTCTTAAATCAAAGAATATTGAATAATATTAAAGTATATTGTCTCCTAATTAGATTGAGAAATATAAAAGCAATCTCTATAGCCTCTATTCAAAGGGGAGAACTAAGTCTCGATATTATGGTGATTAATAAGAAGAAGAATTTCACTTATCGTGGATTGAGTAAAAATAAAGAATTGATGAAAAAGGGAGTATTTATTATCGAACCAGTTCGTCTGTCTAAAAAAAACAATGAACAAGTTTTTATATATCAAACTGCAGCGCTTCCGTTGATTCATAAGAATAAGCACCAAATTCATCAAAGATATTTTGAAAAAACTCATGTTTCTAAGAAGAATTTTGATAAATACATTAGAAGAACAAGAGATGAAAAGATAATAGAAAATAACGAAAATAATCATTATGATTTGTTTGTTCCTGAAAATATTTTATCCAGTAGGCGTCGTAGAGAATTGAGAATTCTAATTTGTTTTAATCCTGGGAATACAAATAGTGTGCATAGAAATACACTAGTTTACAACGAGAATAAAGTCAATAATTGCTATCAAATTTTGACTAAAAATAAGGATCTTTATAGAGATAAAAAAAAGCTAATGAATTTGAAATTATTTCTTTGGCCAAATTTTCGATTAGAAGATTTAGCTTGTATAAATCGCTATTGGTTTCATACCCATAATGGAAGTCGTTTGAGTATAGTAAGAGTATATATGTATCCACGATTGAAAATTCATAAACTACATTTTTCTAGTATTCAACGTAACATATCTGATATGTGAGACAAAAGGATCCATACATACCTGTGTATACGCACTACTATGTTAATTTCTATTCTTAGACATTGATACAAATTCAATGGTGTATCCATTAGATCAAAAATGAATCAACAAAATCGTCTTTTTTTTTGATTTTAAGTATCCCATTTTTTATTTTTTAACTCCATAAAATAAATACAGTTTGGATAACTATTTGAATTGATTAATAATAATGAATTTGATTTGAAAAAAAAATCAATAAGTAATTATTAAAATAATATTTTTATATAAAAAATAAAAAATTAGTGTCATTATTTTTACTGATCAATAAAAATATTTATAATATAAAATAAAAAGGGAGGGCTTTATATGGTAAAAAATTCATTTATACCACTCATTTCACAAAAAAAAAAAGAAGAAAACCCCGGATCGGTTGAATTTCAAGTATTCAATTTCACTAATAGAATACGAAGACTTACCTCTCATTTTGAATTGCACCGAAAAGACTATTTATCTCAAAGAGGGTTACGTAAAATTCTGGGAAAACGGCAACGACTATTGTCTTATTTGTCAAATAAAAATGGAATACGTTATAAAAAATCAATAAATCAGTTGAATATTAGGGAATCATAAATTCGTTAATTTGAAGAGTCGTTTTCAATTATTCGATTTCGTAGATCTTGAATTTTGATGAACTTATTTTTTTTTAGCGATTCGTGGAACAATGAGTCGAGGAAAAACTTATGAATGTCCGAACTAAAAGAAACGACCTCATGATAGTCAATATGGGCCCTCACCACCCATCAATGCATGGTGTTCTTCGACTTATTGTTACTCTGGATGGTGAGGATGTTATTGATTGTGAACCAATATTGGGTTATTTACATAGAGGAATGGAAAAAATTGCAGAAAACCGAACAATTGTACAATATCTGCCTTATGTAACACGTTGGGATTATTTAGCTACTATGTTCACAGAAGCAATAAGCGTAAACGGACCGGAACAGTTGGGAAATATTCAAGTACCTAAAAGAGCCAGCTATATCCGAGTAATTATGTTAGAGTTGAGTCGTATAGCTTCTCACCTACTATGGCTGGGACCTTTTATGGCAGATATTGGTGCACAAACCCCTTTCTTCTATATTTTCAGAGAAAGGGAATTAATATATGATCTATTCGAAGCTGCGACAGGTATGAGAATGATGCATAATTTTTTTCGTATCGGGGGGGTAGCAGCTGATTTACCTCATGGTTGGGTAGATAAATGTTTTGATTTCTGCGATTATTTTTTAACTGGGATTATTGAATATCAAAAACTTATTACGCGAAATCCTATTTTTTTAGAACGGGTTGAAGGAGTAGGCATTGTTGGTGGAGAGGAGGTAATAAATTGGGGTTTATCAGGACCAATGCTTAGGTCTTCCGGAATACAGTGGGATCTACGTAAAATTGATAATTATGAGTGTTACGAAGAATTTGATTGGGAAATTCAATGGCAAAAAGAAGGAGATTCATTAGCTCGTTATTTAGTTCGAATTGGTGAAATGATCGAATCCATAAAAATAATTCAACAGGCTTTGGAAGGAATTCCTGGGGGGCCGTATGAGAATTTAGAAATACGCTACTTTAATAGAGAACGGGAACCGGAATGGAATGATTTTGAATATCGATTCATTAGTAAAAAACTTTCTCCGACTTTTGAGTTGCCGAAACAGGAACTTTATGTAAGAGTCGAGGCCCCAAAGGGAGAATTAGGAATTTTTCTAATAGGGGATCAGAATAGTTTTCCTTGGAGATGGAAAATTCGTCCACCGGGTTTTATCAATTTGCAAATTCTTCCGCAATTAGTTAAAAGAATGAAATTGGCTGATATTATGACAATACTAGGTAGCATAGATATCATTATGGGGGAAGTTGATCGTTGAAATGAAAATTGATGCAACAGAAATACAAGATATCCATTCTTTTTCTGGATTGGAATATTTAAAAGAATTCTATGGAATTCTATGGATACTTGTCCCTATTTTGATTCTTGTATTGGGAATCATAATAAGTGTACTAGCAATTGTATGGTTAGAGAGAGAAATATCCGCTGGTATACAACAGCGTATTGGGCCAGAATACGCCGGTCCTTTTGGAGTGCTTCAAGCTCTAGCAGACGGAACAAAACTACTTTTCAAAGAGAATATTATTCCCTCTAGGGGAGATATTCGTTTATTCAGTATTGGGCCATCCATATCAGTTATATCAATTCTAATAAGTTATTCAGTAATTCCTTTTAGCTATAACTTCATTTTATCTGATCTCAATATCGGTGTTTTTTTATGGATTGCTATTTCTAGTATTGCTCCCATTGGACTTCTTATGTCAGGATATGGGTCAAATAATAAATATTCCTTTTTGGGTGGTCTACGAGCTGCTGCTCAATCAATTAGTTATGAAATACCGTTAACTCTATGTGTGTTATCAATATCTCTACGTGCGATTCGTTGAGACATAAATTTTTCAGTGGTATTCCCATACTCCTCTCTTTCTTTATAGGACTTTTTAGGAAACAGGAAAGGGGTGGAATAAAATGAATAGATATCTTCATTTTGATTATTCTATTTTGATTATTCTTCGCAAATTGGAGTTGAAGAACTAAATCAGATAGTTATATGAGTGAAATAAAACAGCTTCGATTGAATAGAATTTCTAAATATATTACTATGGATTTTTATAATTAAAAATAGTATGATCATCTGAAATTGCAGTAAAAATACCGAGTCTCATTTTCTATGTATAAGAATTAAGTGAAAAAAAAAAATTATAAGCAGAAGAATCCATTTACCCCAAGATTGGGTGATTAGTCATCCTGTTTTGAAGCGGGATCAAAAGACCAACCTGAATTAAGTTTTCGCTACCATATTGTATTTTTTTTGTATGAAGTATCATACATGGATTAACATAAATTAAGGGGGTTAATAAAAAAAGGAGTGGATTGTTAGAAACACCAAGATACACAAAGGATTAGTAACGCAGATTTTGTAAATCATCTCAAATAGTATTTACACATAATAGAATAAAGAATACAAATTGGGGCTTTAAGTCGGTAGAAAAAAGAAGGCAGTACTCCCCACAATTCCGATCCAGAGTATGCTCCTATCCACTGAGTAAATAAATAACTATCGGGAACGAAAGAATCCTTTAATTTTTTTTAGTTACCCCCTTTCCTTACAAAAAAAAGAAGAAGAAACGGAACGAAAAAATAATAATAAAAAAAAGGGGGTCCCTTTTTCTTTTTTTATTATTATTTTATTATATCCATATTTATGGAAATAGAATGAATTTCATAATTCAGAAGCTAATGTGTAATTATTTTTCGTAATCAAAAACGACGAGGGGTTATTGAAAATAAATAAAAAAATATTTTATTGCATAATTCGGTTATTACTCAACAAATTTAAATTTTTAAGGGATGAGATCAATTCAGAAGTACCTTTTGTATCTTTTATTAAAATAGATTTCTCTTAATTTCATTTCTCTTTATTATTTAAATTCCATTTTTTATTAGAACAGACGGAATTTAATGAGTTTAATTCAGAACCGTCCGATCGATTTGAATCTTATCTATCTTACTTACGGATATATCAATAGATAAATAATCGGTCTGGTACTTAGATTTATTTGAGGCTTTCGAGGAGCCGTATGAGGTGAAAATCTCATGTACGGTTCTGTACTAGAGATGGGGACAGTAATGTTATCACCGACTAGGATTATCTAACAGTTTAAGTACAGTTGATATAGTTGATGCACAATCAAAATATGATTTTTGGGGGTGGAATTTGTGGCGTCAACCTACGGGTTTCGTCATTTTTCTAATTTCTTCCCTAGCAGAATGTGAAAGATTACCTTTCGACTTACCAGAAGCTGAAGAAGAATTAGTGGCGGGTTATCAAACCGAATATTCGGGTATCAAATTTGGTTTATTTTATGTTGCTTCTTATTTAAACTTATTAACTTCTTCATTATTTGTAACAATTCTTTATTTGGGTGGTTCCAATATCTCTATTCCGTACCTATCCGCTTCTGAGTTTTTTGAACTACATAAAGCATATGGTATTTTTGGAATTACAGTAGATATTTTTATTACACTCGCTAAAACTTATTTGTTCTTGTTTGTGTCTATCACAACAAGATGGACCTTACCTAGGCTAAGAATGGACCAATTATTAAATCTTGGGTGGAAGTTTCTTTTACCTATCTCTCTCGGCAATCTATTATTAACAACCTCATCTCAACTTTTTTCAATGTAAAAGATTGATCTTCTCTATTCATAATTTGTTTCAAACAAGAGAAAGAAATGAAATAAAAATATTCATAGATATTCACGACATGTTCCTTCTATTAACTGGGTTTATGAATTATGGTCAACAAACAGTCCGAGCTGCAAGATACATTGGTCAAAGTTTCGTGATTACCTTATCCCACGCAAATCGTTTACCTGTAACTATTCAATATCCTTATGAAAAATTAATTACATCGGAACGTTTCCGTGGTCGAATCCATTTTGAATTTGATAAATGCATTGCTTGTGAAGTATGTGTTCGTGTATGTCCTATAGATCTACCCGTTGTTGATTGGAAACTAGAAACTTATATTCGAAAGAAACGATTGCTTAATTACAGTATTGATTTCGGAATTTGTATATTTTGTGGTAACTGTATTGAGTATTGTCCAACAAATTGTTTATCAATGACTGAAGAATATGAACTTTCGACTTATGATCGTCACGAGTTGAATTATAACCAAATTTCTTTAGGACGTTTAGCAACGCCAGTAATGGATGATTATACAATTCGAACAATTCAAATAAAATAAGATTAAGTTAATATTTTTTTTAATTAAATCAAATTCTTATAGAAAATCATTCTATAATATAGAATATCTAAATAAATATGAAAATAGAATAAAATAAATATAAATTTGAATAATATAAAAAATTATTATTCAAAAATGAATAAATATTTTTTTTTATATATTCTATTCGAAAATATTCTATATTATATAATTATATAACTATAATCTATTAAGTATATATACTTAATAGACTATAGTTTTTCGGTTTCGTACAGTTTCAATCCACTCTTCCGTATAAAAAGAAAAATACAATATCATTGGTACTCTAACTGTACCTATATTACTCCCCATTGCTTAGTATTTGATTGAATTCAATGTGAAGAGAAATATAATATATACAATTTTTTCCCGGTCGTATCAATAAGGTCATGAAATTTCGATTTATTTATCTCTTATTTTACATAGAATGGATTTACCCCAATCGCTACATGATTTTCTTTTAGTTTTTCTGGGATCGGGTCTTGTATTAGGAAGTCTAGGAGTAGTATTACTTACCAACCCAATTTTTTCTGCTTTTTCATTGGGACTCGTTCTTGTTTGTATATCTTTATTCTATATTTTATCAAACTCCCATTTTGTAGCTGCAGCACAGATACTTATTTACGTGGGAGCTATAAACGTTTTAATCATATTTGCTGTGATGTTCATGAATGGTTCAGAATATTACCAAGATTCTCATCTTTGGACCGTTGGGGATGGAATTACTTTGATAGTTTGTACAGGTATTTTTGTTTCACTAATAACTACTATTCCAGATACATCGTGGTACGGGATTATTTGGACTACAAGATCCAATCAGATTATAGAGCAAGATTTGATAAGTACTAGTCAACAAATTGGAATTCATTTATCAACAGATTTTTTTCTTCCGTTTGAACTGATTTCAATAATTCTTTTAGCTGCTTTGATAGGTGCAATTGTCGTGGCCCGCCAGTAAGAAATTTTTAGAACTAGCAATAAAAAATCTAAAAAAAATTGACTTTTTTTAGATTTTATCACATTTCTTTCCGTTGAATTCTATGTGAACGTGAAAGGGCGTTTGTGTAAAAAATAAGTTTTTTATTTATTGTCGATATATTCTTTTGTTCCGGACTGGTTTTAGATTCTTTAGTCAATTGAATCCATCGAATTATTGTTCATATTGAAATGAATGAAAATTGATAGAGTAAGGGGTTGGTCAATGATGTTCGAACATGTACTTGTTTTGAGTGCTTATTTATTTTCTATCGGTATCTGTGGATTGATCACGAGCCGAAATATGGTTAGAGCCCTTATGTGTCTTGAACTTATACTGAATGCAGTGAATATCAATCTCGTAACCTTTTCTGATTTTTTTGATAGTCGCCAATTAAAAGGAAATATTTTTTCTATTTTTGTAATAGCTATTGCAGCCGCTGAAGCAGCTATTGGACCGGCTATTGTTTCTTCAATTTATCGGAATAGAAAATCAACTCGTATCAATCAATCGAATTTGTTGAATAAATAGTATTAATCATAATGAATCATGATTAAGGGAATTTAAAATAGTGAAAATAGTGTAAGATTCATCAATTTAAATTAGCATGTATACTACACAACTTATGATCATGTTTGCAAAAATAGAATAAATCAAAGTATATTGGTCCTCTTCTCTTATTATGAATTGATTTATGAATTGATCTAGAAGTCGATTTAGCAAAATTCGGGTAAATCATTGATTCATCTGGTGTCTAAATATATGATCCATTTACGAGTTTACTAGATAGAAAATTTTTAATTTTTGATAAAAATTACTATAGATCTAATGTCACACTCAGTAAAGATTTATAATACATGTATAGGATGTACTCAATGTGTCCGAGCCTGCCCCACAGATGTATTAGAAATGATACCTTGGGACGGATGTAAAGCTAAGCAAATAGCTTCTGCCCCAAGAACGGAGGACTGTGTGGGTTGTAAGAGGTGTGAATCCGCCTGTCCGACGGATTTTTTAAGTGTTAGAGTTTATTTATGGCATGAAACAACACGAAGCATGGGCCTAGCTTATTGATACGTTTCAAAAAACATCACACAAATACGTTTTTTTACTGGCAAAAACCCGCGTTCAAAAGAGAATATTTTTTTCTATTTTGAACGCGGGTTTTTCTGGCCCAAGTGTATCTTATTTTTATCACGAATTATTTTCCTTGGTTAACAATAGTTGTAATTTTGCCAATAGCAGGGGGTTCCTTAATTTTCTTATTTCCACAAAGAGGAAATAAGGTAATCAGGTGGTATACTATTGGTATATGCTTAATAGATCTCCTTCTAACAAACTACGCATTTTGTTATCATTTCCAACTGGATGATCCATTAACCCAACTGACCGAGAATTATAAATGGATCAATTTTTTTGACTTTTACTGGAGATTAGGAGTAGATGGACTCTCTATAGGACCCATTTTATTGACTGGATTTATCACCACTTTAGCTACTTTAGCGGCCCAGCCAGTTACTCGAGAATCTCGATTCTTCCATTTCCTGATGTTAGCAATGTATAGCGGTCAAATAGGACCATTTTCTTCTCGAGACATTTTACTTTTTTTCATCATGTGGGAATTAGAATTAATTCCCGTTTATCTACTTTTATCTATGTGGGGGGGTAAGAAACGTTTGTATTCGGCTACAAAGTTTCTTTTATACACTGCGGTAAGTTCTGTTTTTTTATTAATAGGAATTCTAGGTATGGGTTTATATGGTTCTAATGAGCCAACATTTAATTTTGAAACATTAACTCATCAATCATATCCACTGGCGCTGGAAATATTATTCTATGTGGGATTTCTTATTGCTTTTGCTGTCAAATCACCGATTATACCCTTACATACATGGTTACCAGACACCCACGGAGAGGCACATTACAGCACTTGTATGCTTTTAGCCGGAATTTTATTAAAAATGGGAGCGTATGGATTGGTTCGAATTAATATGGAATTATTACCCCACGCTCATTATATATTTTGCCCCTGGTTAATGATATTAGGTTCAATTCAAATAATTTATGCAGCTTCAACATCTCTTGGTCAACGTAATTTAAAAAAAAGGATAGCCTATTCCTCGGTATCTCATATGGGTTTCCTAATTATAGGAATTGCTTCTATAAGTGATACGGGGCTTAACGGGGTCATTTTACAAATAATCTCTCATGGATTTATTGGCGCTGCGCTTTTTTTCTTGGCGGGAGCCAGTTATGATAGACTACGTCTTCTTTATCTCGACGAAATGGGAGGGATGGCTATCCCAATGCCAAAAATCTTCACGATTTTCAGTATATTATCGATGGCTTCTCTTGCAGTGCCGGGCATGAGCGGTTTTGTTGCAGAATTGATAGTTTTTTTTGGAATAATTACCAGCAAGAAATATCTTTTAATGACAAAAATACTAATTACTTTTATAACAGCAATTGGAATGATATTAACTCCTATTTATTCATTATCTATCTTACGGCAGATGTTTTATGGATATAAGCTTTTTAATACACCAAACTCTTATTTTTTTGATTCTGGTCCGCGAGAATTATTTATTTCCATTTCTATACTTATACCCGTAATAGGTATTGGTATTTATCCGGATTTCATTTTCTCTTTCTCGGTTGACAAGGTTGAGGGTATTCTATCTAATTTTTTATAGATAGTTTTCGTGAATAAATGAAGAAAACCAAACAATCAAAAACCTAAATACACCGATAAACTCAATGTACAATAAAAAGGTATTTTTCCGTCGCTTAATTTAACAAAAAAGGAATTCGAATCGAATAGGTTTGTTGTTTGTGAGAACCCCTTGAATCACTATATTACTTGATTTAAAGGGTTCTCGACAATTTATTTATCGGAAATTTTCTTAGAATACCCTTTAAATATCTATATTTGTATTTGTAAGATCCTTTATCCCCTTAAATCAACTAGATGTAAATGACCCATAACTATGTAGTCCTAGTCCTAATAGATTGATCCCAAAATAACATATCCAAATTATAAAAAAGCCTATAGAAGCTACTATGGAAGAGTTTACACCTTCCCATTTTTTATTTTTTCTAGTATGTAAATAAATTGCGAATATGGCCCAAGTAATAAAAGCCCAAGTTTCCTTTGGATCCCAATTCCAGTATGACCCCCATGCCTCATTAGCCCATACTGCTCCTGAAAGAATACCTATCGTTAAAAAGAGAAAACCTAAACTAATAGTACGATAACCCCAACGATCCAATTGTTGAATAAATTGAGATCTGTAATAATTTCCAGAAAAAGAAAACGATTCATTTGAAAAATAAAAATGAGTGGTAAAAGCGATAATTTGTATGATTTCTCTAAATGTAATGACTAAAATAGCTATTGATAATAAAGATCCGAATAAAAGAGCTGCATAACCTAATATCATCATACTTACGTGCATCATTAACCAATGGGATTTTAGGGCGGGTACTAATATTGTGGATTGATGGATTTCGGTTAAAAGACCCGAAGTAGCAAAGGCTTGGGTAAAAATAACACTTGGTGCAATTATTGTACTTAAATAATTTTTATGATTTTTCAAACACAAAACCATATGAAAAATCGAAAAACCCCATGATAGAAAGATTAATGATTCATATAAATTACTAAATGGTAAATGGCCCGAAAAAACCCAACGAGTAACTAACAATCCCGTTATACAGAAAAAAGTTATTATCGTACCTTTTTTGGACGAATCATAGAATTCTATGATTTCATTGAATAATAAGGTTATCAAATGAATTGAAATTAGAATTGATACGATCGAAAACGATATATGAGTTAATATATGTTCTAAAGTTGAAAATATCATAAAAAAAAAAAAAATGAAAAAAAGGGAAAGGGGGGTTTGAAGACTAGGAATTGAAAAAATAGAAATCGGGAATTGAATTAATTATAGGACTTATTCTTTTATAAAAAAAAAGATGCCATGCCGCTACTCGGATTCGAACCGAGATGCTATAGCACTGCTTCCTAAGAGCAGCGTGTCTACCAATTTCACCATAGCGGCTTACTAGAACGAATAATAACCTATTTTTAGTCAATAGTCGAGATTGAAAGAATTAATTCAATCAAATACAATATTTGTTTACCAAACATTAAAGAGTTTAGTTAGAATTAGAATTTTCTTATTTTGCTAATATTAACGATGATAAAAATATGAAGTTGTACTTTTTTTATTCTATATGGAATCCATATTATACAAGTTTTAACATTTAAAACGGAGAGTTAGTGGATTTTTAGTACTTTATACTTGACTCCAATCGGAACTAAATAAAATAGTTCCGACTTCAAGCCAGGATCAAGAAAAAGTTTTTTGGTAGCTTTTAATGATTCGTTTTTTAGTTGTTTAAAATTTAATTTTCCGAATATAAAGAAATACATTTCTATTTTTTCAATGAAAGAAAGATAGTAAATTTAGTCAACAACATCAAAAATTTATATAGCAAAAGTTTGAAACTACATTCAAACAAAGTATTTTTATATTTATTTACAATATAATATAAATAAAAATAGAGAACAGTCTTCTAAAAAATATAGAATGCTATTAGAATATAAAGAAATAAGATATATTCTTTATAGAAAAGAATCCGAACTAGCTGGATTCAGATTCTTTTCTATAAAAAAAGTTTTTTTTATTAGAAAAAAAACTTTTTGAGTTCCCTGTAATAATCGATTGCGATAATGAAAAAGCTTTTAATGCTGTCCAATATCCCCTCTTTTTCCAAAAAGCATTGTGAATGATTCGTTTTGATATAGAGGTGCGCTTTTTTGGAACGGCCATCCAACCCGAACCCCCTTCCTATCTCAAGTTTGACTTGAGATAGTATACCCCAGTTCAAAACTGTTTAGCCAACATAGATATCTTTTTGTTGTACTTGTAATAGAAAATAAGAAATTAGTTAAAATAGCTCAAAAAATGAACTAACGTTTAGGAATAATAAAAAAATTCTTATTTTATTGGGTCATATCATATGAATTGTTTCTTATTCATATCAAAATAAACGAATCTTCTTAGTTTTGGTGCAATTATTTATACCTACTCTAAAAAAAATAAGAATTGAATTCATTTTATTAATCAATAATTAATAATAAATATTACAATCAATAATTAATAATAAATATTACTAAAAACAAAAAAGTTTATTTTTACTAAAAATTTCATTTTTGTTTTTGGCCCATTTTTACGTTGTACTTTAGATGGAAGTATTGTACAAAGATTAAGAATAAGTAAAAGTATATAATTTTTTTAATATTTTGACTTTTTTTTATTAACCGAACCCCTTTACATACAAAACAAAAAAGATAACACAAAATCGGAGAATAAGAAACAAAACTCATTAAGAATCAAAATCTTTTTTCTTTTTTTTTATGGAATATATACATCAATCATCATGGATCATCCCTTTTATTCCACTTCCAACTCCTATGTTAATCGGAGTGGGACTTCTATTTTTTCCCGCAGCAACAAAAAATCTTCGCCGTATGTGGGCCTTTCCTAGTATTTTATTGTTAACTATAGTTATGATTTTTTCAGTCGATCTATCTATTCACCAAATCCATAACAGTTCTATCTATCAATATGTATGGTCTTGGACTATAAATACTGATCTTTCTTTAGAGTTTGGCTACTTGATCGATTCACTTACTTCTATTATGTCAATATTAATCACTACAGTAGGTATTCTGGTTTTTATTTACAGTGATAATTATATGTTTCACGATCAGGGATATTTGAGATTTTTTACTTATATGAGTTTTTTTAATACTTCCATGTTGGGATTAGTTACTAGTTCTAATTTGATACAAATTTATATTTTTTGGGAATTAGTTGGAATGTGTTCGTATCTATTAATAGGTTTTTGGTTCACACGTCCTATTGCGGCAAATGCTTGTCAAAAAGCGTTTGTAACTAATCGTGTAGGGGATTTTGGTTTATTATTAGGAATTTTAGGTCTCTATTGGATAACAGGTAGTTTGGAATTTCGGGATTTGTTTCCAATATTCAACAGTTTGATTTATAATAATGAGGTGAATCTTTTTTTTGTTACTTTGTGTGCTTTCTTCTTATTTTGCGGTTCGGTTTCTAAATCTGCCCAATTCCCCCTTCATGTATGGTTACCGGATGCTATGGAAGGGCCTACTCCAATTTCGGCTCTTATACACGCTGCTACTATGGTAGCGGCGGGAATTTTTCTTGTAGCCCGACTTATTCCCCTTTTCATAGTCATACCCCTTATAATGAACGGGATAGCGTTCATAGGTATAATAACAGTGATCTTAGGGGCTACTTTAGCTCTTGCTCAAAAAGATATAAAGAAAAATTTAGCCTATTCTACAATATCTCAATTGGGTTATATGATGTTCGCTCTAGGTATGGGCTCTTATCGAGCCGCTTTATTCCATTTGATTGCTCATGCTTATTCAAAAGCATTGTTGTTTTTAGGATCCGGATCCATTATTCATTCAATGGAAGCTGTTGTTGGGTATTCTCCAGATAAAAGTCAAAATATGGTTCTTATGGGCGGTTTAACAAAACATGCACCAATTACAAAAACTTCTTTTTTAATAGGTACACTTTCTCTTTGTGGTATTCCGCCCTTTGCCTGTTTTTGGTCCAAGGATGAGATTCTTAATGATAGTTGGTTGTATTCACCCATTTTCGGAATAATAGCCTGTTACACAGCAGGATTAACTGCATTTTATATGTTTCGAATCTACTTACTTGTTTTTGAAGGATATTTAAACGTTCATTTTCAAAATGTCAATGGAAAAAAAAATAGTCCCTTTTATTCAATATCTTTATGGGGTAAAGATAACGAAGAAAGGGAAAAATTAAAAAAAAAAATAAATTTATTAGCTTTATTAACAATGAATAATAATCAAAGGACTTCTTTTTTTCGGGGGGAGGTATATTTACACCAAATTAATCGAAATGTCAAAAACATAACACGTCTTTTTATGGATATTACCTATTTTGGTACAAAAAATACTGCTTCTTTCTATC